TTATTGAATAGGAATGACGTTCATGTATTTTTATTATTGGGCTTGTGTCGGATTTAGTATTGATTTATAAATAAAATGGCTCGTAGATCTAGGGAGGAGCCTGTCTAGGGGGGTGGTGAATATCTAAGCAGATCGTTAGTATTGTATGGAAGGAGGGGGGTTTGATCCCCTAAGACATACAGGTTTTTGAGCCCGGGGGGAATAGTGGAGTACTATGTCCTGTAACCATTAATTTAATTGCACATGTTGGTTGTGCTAGTCAAATAACAAATACATCCAGGTCCAGCTACAATTTGCCTGATCGCGACAGGCCCTTTTAGGGCCATAGCTGAGTCTATGCAGGCCCCCCCCAAAAAATAAAAAATACCAAATGTATGAAACCTCAGTTATGTGTGGGCATGGGCTGATTAGTAATTAACCCATCGAGATGTCTTATTTAAGAGGAACGAATGGGCGATTTTAAGTTGACATGGCCCTGAAGTAAGAACCAGATGTCTTGTAAAAACCATTAAATAGCTACCCCCACGATTAATGGGCCCGGTGCGAGAAGAGGGATCCCTGCCGAGCGGGTTGCTGGTTTCACGCGGCATGCTGACCAAGCTCGTGATCTAATGGAGCGGCCATAGGATTCAGTTGACTTGAATCGATTTGAGGACATATACCATGCACGATCAATGATTATTATGTACGTATGTAAAATAAATAAAATTCATTACGAGCTTTAACTTCCCGTAGTGAAAATAATTGAATGCACGATTATACATAGCATGTATACATACAATTTATGAGTTGGGACTAGTATCGGCCATGTGGTGGTGCATACATGCACGAGTTACATAGTAATATGCAATAAAATAAGTTATTTTCAATACTGACATAGTACTGTGGTTTTGTGATGCTCTACAATATATTTTTCAGGGAATAGTTTAATGTAGAATTTCAGCTTTGGGTGCTGATGGTGGAGTGTAGTGCTTCTTCCTTGAGTCTTAGGGAGATGTGGTTTGTCTCCTTTTCCGGTTTACAAGGCCGGGGTATTCAATTATACTACAAAGACTCTTCATTTTATGAGTTTATTTTCGATAAGACTAGCTACTGGTATTAGAACTAGGATTAGGAGAAAGTAAAGGATGGATGCGAATTGGCCTACGATCACATAGGGGTGTTCCACGGGTTGGCCGCCGATTCATGTTAGGGTTAGTAGATCTGCGACTAATATTCAGAATAGGAATTGGCTGAAGGGTCGGAATATCATACTTCGTTGTTTGGATGTATGGAGTATTGGGATGAAGGCTAAGATTAGGATTGAGAGTAACAGGGCTAGGACTCCGCCTAATTTGTTAGGAATTGATCGTAGGATTGCGTATGCAAATAGGAAATATCACTCTGGTTTGATGTGTGCTGGGGTGCTGAGGGGGTTTGCTGGGGTGTAGTTATCGGGGTCTCCGAGCAGGTCGGGTGCGAATAGGGTTAGTATTAGTAGGGCTAGGATTAGTAGTAGGGCGCCTAGGATATCTTTGATTGTGTAATAGGGGTGGAATGGAATTTTGTCTATGTCGGATGGAATGCCTGTGGGATTGTTAGATCCTGTTTCGTGGAGGAATAGGAGGTGGACAATTGCTAATGCTAGGATGATGAAAGGAAGGATGAAGTGAAAGGCAAAGAAGCGTGTTAGTGTTGCTTTGTCTACGGAGAAACCACCTCAGATTCATTCGACTAAGGTATTGCCGACGTACGGGATTGCTGATAGGAGATTGGTGATGACGGTTGCGCCTCAAAATGATATTTGTCCTCAGGGTAAGACATAGCCCACGAATGCAGTGGCTATGACTGTGAATAGTAGGATTACCCCAATGTTTCATGTTTCTTGAAAGGCGTGGGAGCCATAGTATAGGCCACGTCCTATGTGAGCGTAGAGGCAGATGAAGAATATGGAGGCTCCATTTGCATGTAGATATCGGATGATTCAACCGTAGTTTACGTCTCGACAGATGTGTGTAATTGATGAGAAGGCGGTTGTTGTATCTGGTGTGTAGTGTATTGCTAGGAATAGGCCTGTTAGGATTTGTATAATCAGGCAAAGGCCAAGTAGGGAACCGAAGTTTCATCATGAAGAGATATTTGATGGGGTGGGGAGGTCGATGAAGGCGTCATTAATAATTTTTATTAGTGGGTGTGTTTTTCGGATGTTGGTCATTAGTGTTCTTGTAGTTGAATAACAACGATGATTTTTCATGTCATCAGTCATGGTTGAAGTCCATGTGAGAATAATGATAACATACATTGTTTTTATTTTAAGTATTATTTTTGTAATTAGTTTTGTAGGGGTTTCTTCGAAGCCTTCACCTATTTATGGGGGTTTAGGGTTGATTGTGGGTGGTGGTGCTGGGTGTGGAGTTGTTTTAAATTTTGGTGGTTCGTTTTTAGGTTTAATGGTGTTTTTGGTTTATTTGGGGGGAATATTAGTTGTATTTGGTTATACGACAGCTATGGCTACTGAACAGTATCCTGAGGTTTGGGTTTCTAATAAGGTTGTACTGGGAGCATTTGTTTTAGGGTTAATGGTAGAGTTTTTAGTTGTGGTTTATGCTTTAAAGGGTGGAGAGGCGAAGATTGTATTTGAGTTTGGTGGGTTGGAGGATTGGGTTGTTTGTGATGTAGGGGGTTCTGGGGTTTTTAGTGAGGAGGTTATAGGGGTTGCGGCATTGTATAGTTATGGAACTTGGTTAGTGGTTGTTACAGGTTGATCCCTATTTATTAGTGTTGTAATTATTATAGAGATTACTCGGGGTAATTAAATAAGATTATGCTGAGGGTGATGGTGATGAGGAAGGATAAGAAGTAAAGTTTGATAAGGCCTTGTTGGTTCGAGGTTAGTGTGGAGGCTTTTAGTTGGATAAGGGCTGTGGTTTTTGGTAGAATGGTTTCTAATCAGGTTAGGTCTAGTAGGGAGGTTGCTAGCTTTTGGCTTATTAGTAGGTCAAGGTGAGGGGGCAGACGATGTATAATTGTGGGAAAATATCCGAGTAGGGTGGAGAATTTGGAGAAGTCTGATGGGTATGTGTGTTTTAGGTTTTGTGTATGGGTGTTAATTTCGAATGCGAGGATGAAGCCTAGGGCTGTCATTGCAAGGGCGGTCAGTTTTAGGTGTAAGGGTATGGTTATTAGGGGGGTGTTTATTGGGGGAATGCTGTTGGACAGGATGAAGCCGGCGAAAATGCTTCCGATTAGTAGGCGTTTGATGGGGTTGATTAATATGGGGTTGTTTTCGTTGATGGTAGTGGAGGGAGGGAAGCGGGGTTGTCCTAATAGTGTGAAGAAGATAATGCGAGTGCTATAGATAGCTGTAAGGGAGGTAGCGGTTAAGGTTAGTAATAGGGCTCAGGCGTTGGTATAAGACGAAGTGGCAGCTTCAATGATGGGGTCTTTGGAGTAGAATCCGGTGAGGAATGGTATTCCTGTTAATGCAAGGCATCCGATGATAAGGGCAGTTGTGGTGAATGGAAGGGCTTTAAATAGTCCCCCTATCTTTCGAATGTCTTGTTCATTGTTCAGGTTGTGGATGATGGAGCCGGAACATAAGAATAGTATGGCTTTAAAGAAGGCGTGTGTGCAGATGTGTAAGAATGCCAAGTAGGGTTGATTAAGGCCGATTGTTACTATTATCAGGCCTAGTTGACTGGAGGTGGAGAAAGCAATGATTTTTTTGATGTCGTTTTGGGTGAGGGGCCAGATGGCTGTGAATAAGGTTGTGATGGCACCTAAACAGAGGGTTGTTGTTTGGATGAGTTTACTATTTTCTATTAGGGGGTAGAAACGGACGAGTAAGAAGATTCCTGCTACAACTATTGTGCTTGAGTGGAGTAGGGCTGAAACTGGGGTGGGGCCTTCTATTGCTGATGGAAGTCAGGGGTGGAGTCCGAATTGGGCTGATTTTCCAGCTGCGGCTAGTACAAGTCCTATGAGTGGAAAATTTAGGGAGTTTTGGTTGAGTAGGAAGATCTTTTGTAGGTCTCATGTGTTTATGTGGGAGAGGAATCATGCTATGGATGCGAGGAGTCCGATATCCCCAATGCGGTTGTATAAGATTGCTTGGAGGGCGGCTGTGTTTGCGTCTGTTCGCCCGAATCATCAGCCGATGAGTAAGAAGGATATGATCCCTACTCCTTCTCAACCGATGAAGAGTTGGAAGAGATTATTAGCTGTAACAAGGATTAGTATGGTGATGAGGAAGAGGAGCAGGTATTTAAAGAACTGATTGATGTAGGGGTCGGAGTGCATATATCATATTGAAAATTCTATAATGGATCATGTGATGAATAATGATACTGGTATAAATATGAGTGAAAAGTAGTCTATTTTGAAGCTGAGTGTTAGTTTGAGAGTTTGGATGGTGACTCAGTGTCAGTTTGAGATGAGTGCTTCTTGGTTAGTGTGAAGATATATTATTGCGGGGATTAGGCTGGTGATGAAGGCACAGAAGACGACGTTTTTTACATAAGATTGGTATTTGTTGTTTTTGTGGATATTTGTGGTGGTTATTATGATTGGGGTGATTAGAATTAGTAGTGTAAGTAGGGCGAAGGAGGTAAATAGGTTTATTACTTTTATTTGGAGTTGCACCAATTTTTTGGTTCCTAAGACCAATGGATAACTACTATCCTGTAAAAGTTTGAAAAAGCCACAGTTGTTAGGTGTGGGAGCATGAGTTAGCAGTTCTTGCAATGCTTTTTCGGTAAGTAAGGAGTTTTGGTCTCCTATCGTTAGTTTCACAAACTAATATTTTTCTTAAACTATACTTACAGTAAAGAGGGCCTAGGATGATTTTGGGGTTAAGTGATAGGAGTAGGAGGGGGATGATGTGTAGGGCCATTAGGGTATGTTCTCGTGTGAAGGAGGGGGTAATGTTATTAATGTGATGTGTGTGTTTGCCGCGTTGTGTCATGATTAGTATATATAGGGAGTAGAGAGCGGTGATTACAATATTTGTTCCTATTAGAAGGATGGTGGGGTTGGATCATGAGAAGGCTGATACAACTACAAATAGTTCTCCGATTAGGTTGATAGATGGGGGTAGAGCAAGGTTTGTTAAACTTGCTAGTAGTCATCAGGTGGCCATTAGTGGTAGAAAGATTTGCAGGCCTCGAGCTAAGATTATGGTTCGACTGTGGATGCGCTCATAGTTTGAGTTTGCTAGACAGAATAGTATAGAGGATGTGAGACCGTGGGCGATTATTAGGGCGGTAGCCCCTATGTAACTTCAGGGGGTTTGGATGAGGATGGCTGCGATGACAAGTGCTATGTGGCTAACTGAGGAGTATGCAATGAGTGATTTTAGGTCTGTTTGACGTAGACAGATAGAGCTGGTTATAATTATTCCTCATAGGGAGAGCATGAGGAATGGGTAGGCTATGTGTTCTGTTAGGGGGTTAAGCATGGATGTGATCCGTAACATGCCGTAGCCTCCAAGTTTTAGTAACACGGCTGCAAGGACCATGGAGCCTGCGATGGGGGCTTCTACGTGTGCCTTGGGTAATCAAAGGTGTAATCCGTAGAGGGGTATCTTTACTAGGAAAGCTATTATGCAGGCCAACCATAGGAAGATGTTGGATCAGGAGGTGGATAGTGGTTGGGCTCAGTGTTGTAGTAGTAGGAAGTTTAGGGATCCTGTTGTGTTTTGTAGGTAGGTTAGTGCCACTAATAGTGGGAGAGATCCAACTAGTGTATAAAATAGGAAATATAGTCCTGCATTGAGTCGTTCTGTTTGGTTACCTCAGCGGGTGATAATAATAAGGGTGGGAATCAGTGTAGCTTCGAATATAATGTAGAATAGGATTAGTTCGGTGGCGGTGAATGTTATGATTAGAAGAGCTTGTAGTATAATTAGTATCGTAATGTAGAGTTTTTTTCGGACTGGTGGTTCTTTGAGGAGGTGGGATTGGCTTGCTATTAGTATTAGTGGAAGGAGTCATATTGTTAGTATTAGAAGTGGGGTGGAAAGGGGGTCGGAGAAGAAAATTAGGGAGTAGTTAAGGCTGTTATCATTGAGTTGGTTAAGGAGGAGTAGGCTTGTGAAGCTAATTAATAGACTATGGGTTGTGGAGTTGATTCAGATTAAATTATTTTTTGATAGTCAGGTCAGGGGTATTAGTATGATTGTGGGGATGATGAACTTTAGCATTGGAGAAGGTTGAGGTTTTGTACGTAGTCGGTGCCATATGTGTTGGAGATTGTGACTAATAGGGCTAATCCGATAGCTGCTTCACAGGCTGCGAATACTAGGAGGATAATAGGTATCATGTTGGCTAAGGTAAAGTGGGAGTTTAGGATTGTAAGGGCTGCTAGGACGAAAAGTGATAGTATTATACCTTCTAGGCAGAGTAGTGCGGATATTAGATGGGATCGGTACATTAGTAGGCCCACGAGGGATATGCTAAAGGCTATAATGATATTTATATGAGTTAAGGTCACTTGGTAGTTGTGAGTTTGATCACAGTTTAGTGAGTCGAAATCACTTGTTTTGTTTTAAACTAAATACCATATTCGGCTCATTCTAAGCCTTCTTGAGTTCACTCGTAGGCTAGGCTGGCTGCTAGTAGGGAGATTAAGAATAGGGCTATGGTGAGTATTGTATTTAGGTTGTTTGTTTGGATTGCTCAGGGGAGGGGAAGTAGGAGGGCGATCTCTAGGTCGAAGAGGAGGAATGTGATGGCTACTAGGAAAAATTTTATGGAAAAAGGTAGGCGGGCTGATCCTATAGGATCAAATCCGCACTCATAGGGGCTTGTTTTTTCTGCGTATACGTTTAGTTGGGGTAGTCAGAAGGCGATAAATACGAGTAGTAAGGCCAGTGTTGTGTTTGTTAATAGTGTTAATAGGAGATTTATTGTTCTTTTTCGGGGTATACCGAAACTAACTGATTGGAAGTCAGTTGTACTTATTGATACTAAAAGAGCTAGGAACCTCATCAATAGATAGATACATAAAGAAATAATCATACGACGTCTACAAAATGTCAATATCAAGCAGCGGCTTCGAAGCCAAAATGATGATTTGATGTAAAGTGGAATTTTATTTGACGTAGGAAGCAGACAATGAGGAAGGTAGATCCGATAATTACGTGCAATCCATGAAAGCCTGTGGCTACGAAGAATGTAGATCCATAGATTCCGTCTGAGATTGTAAAAGGGGCTTCGTAGTATTCTGATGCTTGTAGCAGGGTGAAATAGAGACCCAGTGCAATCGTGATGAAGAGTGCTTGAAGTATGTGCTTACGATTTCCTTCTATTAGACTATGGTGAGCTCAGGTAATGGATACACCGGAGGCCAACAGCACGGAGGTATTGAGAAGGGGGACTTCTAGGGGATTTAAAGGGTGGATGCCTGTTGGCGGTCAACATCCGCCTAGTTCTGGAGTAGGAGCGAGGCTTGAGTGGTAGAAGGCTCAGAAGAAGCCTGTGAAGAATAGGACTTCTGAGATGATAAATAGGATTATTCCATATCGAAGTCCTTTTTGGACGGTTGGTGTGTGATGGCCTTGGAAGGTGCTTTCTCGGATAATGTCTCGCCATCATTGGTATATTGTTAAGATATTTGTTAGTAAGCCTAAAGTAAGCAAGATTATTGAGTTGAAGTGGAATCATATGATTAGGCCTGATGTTATAAGAAGTGCTGATAGAGCTCCAGTGAGGGGTCAAGGACTGGGGTTTACTATGTGATATGAGTGGGTTTGGTGGGTCATTATGTGTTATCATGAAGATATAGGCTTACTAGGAGGGTGAATACGTAGGCTTGGATTAAGGCGACAGCGAATTCAAGAATGGTTAATAGAGTGAGAATGGTGAAGGTAATAAGGGTTGTAAATAGGCTGATATCTATTAGTGCAAGGGTTGCTTCTCCGATTAAATGTATTAGTAGGTGACCGGCTGTAATGTTGGCAGTTAGTCGTACGGCTAGTGCTACTGGTTGAATGAATAGGCTAATAGTTTCGATAATTACTAGTATAGGGATGAGGAAGGTGGGTGTGCCTTGTGGTAGTAAGTGTGCTAAGGATATTTTTGTTTTGTTGCGGAAACCAGTAAAAACAGTGCCAGCCCATAGGGGGATGGCTATTCCTACGTTTATTGAGAGTTGTGTGGTGGGTGTGAATGAGTGGGGTAATATTCCAAGGAGATTGGTGGAGGCGATAAATAGGAATAGTGAAATAAGTATTAGAGATCAGGTTTGTCCTTTAGGGCTGTGTGTATTTATTAGTTGTTTTGATGTTAGTTTGGTTAATCATTGTTGGATGGAGATCATGCGGTTATTGATTAGTCGGTTTGGTGTTGGGAATAAAATGGATGGGAGGATAATAATTAGGGTGGTGATAGGGATACCTACTATAACTGGGGCTATGAAAGGGGCAAATAGATTTTCGTTCATGTGGTGTTTCAAGGGGTTTGTTGTTTTCGTGTTTTGGTTAGTACTAATTTGGGGTTGGGGGAGTGGGAGTGTTTTGAAATTTTTAGTTGAAGTAGTACAAATAGGGTTAGGAGTATAGATAGGATAGTGAGGAGTCATGTTGATGTATCTAGTTGTGGCATATCATTAAGGGGAGTTTGGGCTCTCAATCTTTAACTTAAAAGGTTAACGCTAGTTTAGCTTCTTAATGATGTTATAGTATTGATGTAGATCATTTCTCAAAGTTTTCCAGGGGCACTAACTCTAGGACGATTGGCATGAAACTGTGATTTGAGCCACAAATTTCTGAACATTGTCCATAGAATAAGCCAGGTCGTGTTGATATTAAGGTTGTTTGGTTTAGGCGTCCTGGGATCGCGTCTGTTTTTAAGCCTAGGGAAGGTACAGCTCATGAGTGTAATACGTCTTCTGAGGAGACTAGTATTCGGATTGTTATTTCTATGGGTAGAACTACTCGGTTATCTACTTCTAGTAGTCGTAATTCTCCTGGTTTTAGATCTGATGTTGGGATTATGTAGGAGTCGAAGTTTAGGTCTTCATAGTCAGTATACTCGTAGCTTCAATATCATTGATGACCTATTGTTTTTACAGTGAGGGAGGGGTTATTAACTTCATCTATTATGTAAAGGATTCGTAGAGAGGGTAAGGCAATTAAAATTAGGATGATGGCTGGAAGGATGGTTCAGATAGTTTCTACTTCTTGGGCGTCTATGGTGCTGGTATGTGTTAATTTAGTTGTGAGTATTAGGGTAATGATGTAGAGAACTAGAGAGCTAATTAAGAAAACAATTATTAATGTGTGATCATGGAAATGTAAAAGTTCTTCTATAATAGGTGATGTTGCATCTTGGAAGCCTAGTTGGAGAGGATATGCCATAGAGATATACAGGATTTTCACTTGTAACTTAACTTTGACAAAGTTATATAAGATTTTACTAATATCTCATTTATGAAGAAAGACATAATGGTTATGATATTGGCTTGAAACCAATGGGAGAGGGTTCGATTCCTTCCTTTCTTGATCATTTTGGGTTGACGTATGCGGGCTCTTCGAATGTGTGGTATGGTGGAGGACATCCGTTTAATCATTCAAGGTTAGTAGAGGTGAGGTCTACTGCTGAGACTTCTCGTTTGGATGTGAATGCTTCTCAGATGATGAAAATTATTAGTATTACTGCTGTTAATGAGATGAATGAGCCTATTGATGAGATAGTGTTTCACATTGTGTAGGCGTCTGGGTAGTCGGAGTATCGTCGAGGTATGCCGGATAAGCCTAAGAAGTGTTGTGGGAAGAATGTTAGGTTCACGCCTACGAATATGATTATAAAGTGAATTTTTGTTCATGTTGAGTTAAGTGTGTATCCTGAGAATAGTGGGAATCAGTGGACAAAGCCTCCTATAATGGCGAAGACGGCCCCTATTGAAAGTACATAGTGGAAGTGGGCAACTACGTAGTAGGTGTCGTGTAGGACAATGTCTAATGATGAGTTGGCTAGGACAATGCCGGTTAGACCACCTACTGTGAAAAGGAAGATGAAGCCTAGGGCTCATATTAGGGCAGGAGATCATTTAATGTTGCCTCCATGGAGTGTTGCTAATCAGCTGAAGACTTTTACTCCTGTGGGGATGGCGATGATTATAGTGGCTGATGTGAAGTATGCTCGTGTGTCAACGTCTATTCCTACTGTGAATATGTGGTGTGCCCATACGATGAAGCCTAAGAATCCAATAGATACCATAGCTCAGACTATTCCTATATAGCCGAAAGGTTCTTTTTTTCCTGAGTAATAAGTCACAATGTGTGAGATTATTCCGAACCCAGGGAGGATTAAGATGTATACTTCAGGGTGACCAAAAAATCAGAATAGGTGTTGATACAGGATTGGGTCTCCTCCACCTGCAGGGTCGAAGAAAGTTGTGTTTAGGTTTCGGTCAGTTAATAGCATGGTGATTCCAGCCGCTAGGACAGGTAGTGATAGTAGGAGTAGTACTGCTGTGACTAGAACTGATCATACGAAAAGAGGTGTTTGATATTGGGTTATGGCGGGTGGTTTTATGTTAATGATAGTTGTGATAAAGTTGATGGCTCCGAGGATAGAGGATACGCCAGCTAGGTGTAGAGAGAAGATGGTAAGGTCGACTGAAGCTCCTGCATGTGCTAGGTTTCCGGCTAGAGGGGGATATACAGTTCAGCCTGTGCCTGCACCGGCTTCGACCATTGAGGATGCTATTAGCAGTAGGAAAGAAGGAGGGAGTAGTCAGAAGCTTATATTATTTATACGGGGGAAAGCCATGTCAGGTGCTCCAATTATTAAGGGAACTAGTCAGTTTCCAAATCCGCCAATTATAATGGGTATTACTATGAAGAAGATTATTACGAAGGCGTGGGCTGTTACTAATACATTGTAGACTTGATCGTCTCCGATTAGTGTGCCAGGCTGACCTAGTTCAGCGCGGATTAATAAGCTTAGGCCAGTGCCTACTATTCCTGCTCAGGCACCAAATAGTAAATATAAGGTGCCAATATCTTTGTGGTTGGTTGAGAATAGTCAGCGGTTTATGAACATAGGTAAAATGGTCGAGTAGGCATTAGGCTGTAAATCTAAAGACAGAGGTTGAGTCCTCTTTTTACCAAGTCCTGTGGTGAATAGTCATTTTGAATTGCAAATTCAAGGAAGCAGCTTCAAATCCTGCCGGGACTTCTCCCGCCTTTTTTTTCTCGCGGCGGGAGAAGTAGATTGAAGCCAGTTGACTAGGGTATTTAGCTGTTAACTAAAAGTTCGTGGGAGATGTATCCCTCCAATCTAGTGAGGATTTAGCTTAATTAAAGTGTTTGATTTGCATTCAATTGATGTAAGATATAGTCTTGCAGTCCTTATTAGTATTAGGCAGGAGTTAAGTAAATTATACTTGCTTAGGGCTTTGAAGGCTCTTGGTCTAGTTTTAACCTAAACTCCTATAGTAGGGTTGAGAGTATTGGTGTGAGGGGTAGTAGTATTGTGGATATTACGATTGCTGTTGGTAGGAGAATGGTTTGTTTTGTGGGCTCGAATTGTCACTTTATTTTTATGTTATTTATGGAGGGGAATAGTGTTAGCGCTGTGGAGTAGGTGAGGCGTATGTAGAAGTATAGGTTAAGTAGTGCTGTGATGGCTATGAATGTTGGTATAATAAGGATTTCGTTTTTTGTTAATTCTTGGATAATCATTCACTTGGGCATAAATCCTGATAATGGCGGGAGCCCTCCTATTGAGAGTAGGGTAAGTATGGTAAGGGTAGTGATAATGGGTATTTTATTTCATGTTTGGGATAGTGATAGTGTGGTGGTGGTTGAGTTTTGGATAAATAGTATGAATATGGTGAAGGTTATTGTAATGTAGATCAATAAATTTAATAGTGTTAGGGTTGGGCTGTATAGTAGAATGGTTGTTATCCATCCTATGTGGGCGATTGACGAGTAGGCTATGATCTTTCGGAGTTGTGTTTGATTTAGTCCACCTCAGCCTCCGACTAAAATGGAGAGTAAGGACATGGTTAGTATTAAATGTATATTAATTGATGGTGAGATTTGGTACAGGATTGATAGAGGTGCGAGTTTTTGTCATGTTAATAGGATTAGGCCTGTGACTAGGGGGATGCCTTGTGTTACTTCTGGGACTCAGAAGTGGAAAGGGGCTAGTCCTAGTTTGATAGCTAGGGCTACGGTTATTAGTGTAGATGCTGTTGGGTTAAATAGTTTTGTGATGGTTCATTGGCCGGAGTATATTAAGTTGATAATAATTGCTATTATGAGTAGTGCGGAGGCAGTGGCTTGTGTTAGAAGGTACTTGGTAGAGGCTTCTGTGGCTCGAGGACTAGGATTTTTTATTATAATAGGGATGAAGGCTATTATATTTATTTCAAAGCCGATTCAGGCTAGTAGTCAGTGAGAGCTGGTGATTACTATTATCGTGCCCAGGATAAGGGTTGTTAGGAGGATAATAAGGATGGATGGGTTTATTAGTATGGGAAGGATATGAACCAACATTTTCGGGGTATGGGCCCGATAGCTTATTTAGCTGACCTTACTATAGATTGTAGTGTAATATGGTAGCACGAAGAACTTTGAATTCTTAAGGGTAGGTTCAATTCCTATTATTCTAGAAATAAGAGGGTTTAAACCTCTATTATTTACTCTATCAAAGTAACTCTTTTATCAGACATATCTCTTATGTTTGAGGGGGAATGCTTGCAGTTATAATTGGTAGTGAGATGTGTCATATGCAAAGGGCCAGTGTTAGGGGAAGGAAGCTTTTTCAGAGTAAATGTATTAGTTGATCGTATCGGAATCGGGGGTAGGATGCTCGGATCCATAGGAAGGATATTGTAAGTAGTAGTGTTTTGGTAATGAGGTTTGTTGTATATAATTCTGGAGTGTAAGGATCGTGGAATGTTCCCAGGAATAGGATGGCTGTGAACATATTTATTATAATGATGTTGGCATATTCTGCTAGGAAAAATAGAGCAAAGGGGCCTGCTGCATATTCTACGTTGAAGCCGGATACGAGTTCTGATTCTCCTTCTGTTAGGTCGAAGGGGGCTCGGTTGGTTTCTGCCAGGGTAGAGATGAATCATATTATGGCTAAGGGTCAAGTTGGGAAGATTAGCCATAGTTGTTCTTGTGTTGTGGCTAGTGTTGATAGGGTGAAGGAACCATTTATTAGGAGTACGGATAGGAGGATAATTGCTAGTGTTACTTCATATGAAATTGTTTGTGCTACTGCTCGTAGGGCCCCGATTAGTGCATATTTTGAGTTGGAGGCTCAGCCGGATCATAGGATGGAATAGACGGCTAGGCTGGATATTGCTAATATGAATAATACTCCTAGGTTTATGTTGATGAGAGGGTAAGGCATGGGTAAGGGGCTTCACATGGTGAGGGCCAGGGCTAGGGCTAATACGGGTGCAATGATGAACATGGTGGTGGAGGATGTGGCTGGTCGTAGGGGTTCTTTGGTGAATAGTTTGATTGCATCAGCGAATGGTTGGAGCAGCCCATGTGGACCTACGATATTTGGTCCTTTTCGGAATTGCATGTAGCCTAGGATTTTGCGTTCTACTAGTGTTAGGAAAGCTACGGCCAGGAGGATAGGGAGGATAAGTGTTAGGATGTTAATTATAAACATTTTGTTGGGGAGAGGATTTGAACCTCTGGGTGTAAAAGTTTAAGTTTTATGCAATTACCGAACTCTGCCACCTCAACAAGGCCCTGGCTCTTGGGCAGGTTTATTTGCGCTTAATTATTAAGTTAAGGGTGGGTCATTAATTATTTGAAGGCGCTTGTTTGAAGTTGGCCTTATTTCTCTTGTCCTTTCGTACTGGGAGAAATGCGTAATAGATAGAAACCGACCTGGATTGCTCCGGTCTGAACTCAGATCACGTAGGACTTTAATCGTTGAACAAACGAACCCTTAATAGCGGCTGCACCATTAGGATGTCCTGATCCAACATCGAGGTCGTAAACCCTATTGTCGATATGGACTCTAGAATAGGATTGCGCTGTTATCCCTAGGGTAACTTGTTCCGTTGATCAAAAGATTGGATCAATAAGTGATATTATGCTTTGGCTAGTGGGCCTAGGCTTTAATCACTCGGAGGGTTTTTTGTGCTCCGAGGTCACCCCAACCGAAATTGTCAGCCCATATAAAATTTTGTTATCCCTTGGTGGTTTGAGGTTATGATTTTTGGGTTGATTAATTGAAGCTCCATAGGGTCTTCTCGTCTTATTTTATTATCCCCGCCTCTTCACGGGGAGGTCAATTTCACTGATTAAAAGTAAGAGACAGTAAAACCCTCGTGTGGCCATTCATACAAGTCCTTAATTAGAGAACAAGTGATTATGCTACCTTTGCACGGTCAGGATACCGCGGCCGTTTAACTGTTGTCACCGGGCAGGCAGTGCCTCTAATACTGGTTATGCTAGAGGTGATGTTTTTGGTAAACAGGCGGGGTTTGTGTTTGCCGAGTTCCTTTTACTTTTTTTAATCTTTCCTTAATGCACGCCTGTGTTGGGTTAACAGTGTTTAAATAAATGTTTTAGTGTTGGGTTTTATTTATTTGCTGTTAATTATCAGTGTACTATCAGCTACTGATGTAAGCTTGTGCAAGGAGAAAAATTTCTTGTTACTCATGTTAACAGTATTGCTTCTATATTTGTATAGATTAGTCCAGTAATTAAGCTAGGAGTTGATTTGTTTAATGTTGGAATTAAAACATTGTTTTGTTGTTGAGCTTGAACGCTTTCTTAATTGATGGCCTGCTTTTAAGCCAACTATGGGATATGTTTATTTTACTCTCTAGTCAAGGTTGTACCCATTTCTAAAAAGCTGTACCTTTTTAGACTAACAATTAAATATACGTTGAGGCTTGGCATAGCTTTTAGTATTATTTAACGTTGAACTGAGATTCTTTTCATGGACAACCAGCTATCACCAGGCTCGTTAGGCTTTTCACCTCTACTTATAAGTCTTCTCACTATTTTGCCACATAGATGAGTTCGTTCTAAATACTGCTCATAAGTAGCTCGTCTGGTTTCGGGTAATTTAACTTAAGGTCTCTTTGCTAAGTTATTACTAGTTAAGTCATTATGCAAAAGGTACAAGGGGTAAGCTTTGCTTTTTACTACTTTTAGGTTTTCTTTCATCTTTCCCTTACGGTACTATCTCTATAGCGCCACTGGTAATTAAATTTCTATCTCCTATACTTTAAAATGTATGGTGAATGTTTTATTTGATTGGTTTGTAGTAGTAGAAGTGGGGAGGGTGTGGGCTAGAATTGGTTCAAGATATACACAGGGTGTGGAATCTTCTAGGTGTAAACTAGATGCTTTGTTTAAGCTATATCTTGATTCATCCAAGCACACCTTCCGGTATGCTTACCTTGTTACGACTTGTCTCCTCTCGTATGATTGCTTGGCGTGAGTTAACGAACTGGGGCTTTGCTAGGGTACTTGAGGAGGGTGACGGGCGGTGTGTGCGTGCTCCATGGCCTTGTTCAATCAAGCACTCTGCTCTTGATTTACTACTAAATCCTCCTTTGGTTTTTAAGTTTCATAAAAACTTTCGTGTGAGTATAAGGAATGTTCTTAATATAGAAAATGTAGCCCATTTCTTCCCAACCCATAGGTTACACCTTGACCTAACGTTTTTATGTAGGATGGTTATGCTTACTTTCGTTCCCTTTTAGGGTTTGCTGAAGATGGCGGTATATAGACTGGAGTAGCAAGGGTTGGTGAGGTTGATCGGGGTTTATCGTTTATAGAACAGGCTCCTCTAGGGGGGTATGAAGCACCGCCAAGTCCTTTGAGTTTTAGGCTATTGCTAGTAGTACTCTGGCGAGTAGTCTTGTTTTGTGACTATTAGAGTTTATGGCTAAGCATAGTGGGGTATCTAATCCCAGTTTGGGTCTTAGCTGTCGTGTAATCAGATTATATTAAAGTCACTTTCGTAGTTTGGCTTAGTTTTAATTAGGGCTTTTTACAGCTTAATTAAGGCTTGACTTTATTTTACGTGACTCCTTAACACTCTTTACGCCGTGTTTCTATTAATTTGGGTTAATCGTATGACCGCGGTGGCTGGCACGAAGTTTACCAACCCTTGTAAACATGACTTAGTCAAACTTTCGTTCATGGCTTAATTTTTATCACTGCTGTGTCCCGTGGGGGTGTGGCTAAGCGAGGCGTTGTGAGCTACTAGTGTTAGTGTGCTTGATACCCGCTCCTTTTGATCCTTGATGATTTAGAGGGCGTTCTCACTGGGATGTAGATGCTCGCATGTGTAAGTCTGTTTAGAACTAATAGAAAGGCTGGGACCAAACCTTTAATGTCAATGGGGTTAATTAAACCCATCTAAACATTTTCAGTGTTTTGCTTTATAAATATTTAAGCTACATTAAC